TCGTGTTTCTGTTACAACACAACGAATAGAATGTTCTTATCAAACTAGTAAGAATATGTATGCCATACACCTTGCTGGGATTGTAGTTCAATCGGTCAGAGCACCGCCCTGTCAAGGCGGAAGCTGCGGGTTCGAGCCCCGTCAGTCCCGAACTAGGATCCGATGAATTTATCAATTCATCTCCCCATTTTCTGTGAAAGGGGGGACAGGTAGCAAGATCTAATCCCCAGCGGAGCGGGGATCCTTATTTCTTTTGTTTTTCGTTTCGCATTTATCATCAGACAAGTACAGGAATTTCAATTTCTTTCACTAATACCGATTGATAAGGGGAGACATATGTAAGTTGGTACAATCGGTGGCATTACTATATTCAGTATTTTAATAGATACCATACTCGTCTGACTTTCTTTTTCAATTGTTCTTAAACAATGAAATGGAATAGAGTTCCCCTATTTTTACCGGGAGTACATACACAAATTGTATTCGTTTATTGTACGATACACAATGAACTTAACATAATTACCTCGACTTTGTTTGTGTATCCTCAATGACTAATTGGAAACAATCTATCTATTCTCATGCAAATTGCACACTGAATTTTTTATCTCATAATTGTATGTAATTGTATGTATAAGTATAAGGAAAGAGAGTTGTATAAGGAAGACAAAGACAGTAGGTTATGGAAAAGAAAAAAAAAAGTGGAAAAAAGGATGAAAAATTCAATGGAATTCCTGATCCAATAAAGAATCCCATTTCGGATTTAGTATGGATAAAATAAAAGATTTTCTTATGTTATACTATTCAATTCTCGACGATGAATCGATTTGATAGATCAGATATTGTTATTCATAATATTGATCCGATTCAGTATCATCAGAATTCAATTCATCCCATTGAACTGACAGGAGTAAAATTTCTTATCTCTATGGGATTAGATCCCGAGTTATTGCGAAGTAAAAAAACAATGAGATTATGGAAGTCAATATTCTCGCATTTATTGCTACTGCACTGTTCATTCTAGTTCCTACTGCTTTTTTACTTATTATCTACGTAAAAACAGTCAGTCAAAATGATTAATTTAACTGAAACTTGGTTGGATTATTACTTCTTATCAATGATTGAAGAAATAAAAGAAAGGGATTAAAACTCCAAGTTTTAAATGAAACGATTTGGCTGGAATCATAAGTATCTGAGATAGTGTGGTAGAAAGAACTATATTATATATAGTTCTTTCTACACACTAGATAGTATTGTATATCATCTAATACATATACATCGAAATAGCAGTCTAATTCTATTTCTTTTTTTTTCGCTACATCTACTTGTATGGGTTTCGATCAATCCAAAATAATCCAAGGCCAACTCTTCTAATTCCTAGGCTTCTTATAACTTAATAACTTAATATATAGTATAGATTTATATTAATAATTAGATTTATATATAATATATATAAAAAAAAAAAAAAATAAAAGAAAACGAAACCAGGGAATCTTTTTTTTTTTAGTTTCGCAAAACGATCAATTAAACGATTGATACAATTCGATCACTCAATCGATTATTCAATTAGTAGTACCCCTAGAGTCCACTTCTTCCCCATACTACGAGTGAGAGGGAAAATGTAAAGACTACCATTAAAGCAGCCCAAGTGAGACTTACTATATCCATGTGAATTATGTCTCCTATCTCTATGAAGGAATTATTTCATTATTGATTATTGATCAATAATCATAGGGGAATCAATGGTGCAGAGTCAAAAGAAAATAGTATTCTGACTTAAGGCTATTAATGAACTAATCCAATGAATCCACTCGTAACAAGTTCCTATATTATAAAATTTCTGGTAGAATCGGGAAGCATTAAGCACAAATACGATACACACACCTTTTTTTTTATTTGGAAATAGCAAAGGAATGCTCCTAATGGAACATGTAGAAATAGTAAGACCTATTGTTATTGTTTGTTACCTTTCTTTCATAAGCAAAAGACGTCAAAATATACCATCAAGATAGATAACCATCTATCAGATACCTCTATTTTATTTGATCTAAGGCTTACGTCTTTCTTTCTGTGAAAGAATGGAATGGTAAGACACCACCACCATTATTACATACATTCTTTTTTTTGTAATCTATAGGTAGTGTAAGATAATTAGGAAGTCTTGATAGTCTTTTGTATAATCTCTTCTTCAATCCTAGGAGCAAAAATGGAGTGTCCTTTAGGAACCTTTGGATACTAAGATTTCCGACCTCTTACTTTCGTAGTTCTGAATCCCAGAATTGACTCTCACTATTTATTTGATTCAATTGATATCATAAATCAAATAAATGTCCGAATCAATCATTAATTAATAAGTAAGGGTTACTTCATACCTATTGGTTTAGATCAGCAGAATAAGAAATTTCAAGTCTTTTGTTGATCAGGCGACACCCGGATTTGAACTGGGGATAAAGGATTTGCAGTCCCCCGCCTTACCACTTGGCCATGCCGCCAAATCTGATCC